GGCGTTACTCTACCACTGAGTTAAAAGGGCCCATTTGACTCAATTTCTGACTGAGCCGCTATAAGGATAAGATATATCTATGGAAATAGATTATAAATAAAATTTATGTAAAGTAAATATCTTAATATGTAAAGTAAATATCTTAATAATAAATATAATAAATATATGGAGGAGACCTCTAGTCATAATAGTACATTCATAAACGAGAAAATGAAAGAACCCCCGAATATCGGTAAAACTTGTGAATATAAGAAAAAAGGGTTTGTTTATTGATATTGAATTTGATAAATATCAATGCAATGAATTGTTTCAAAGCCAAACCTAATTAAATTAACCACCATCATAACGAAATTCATTTGATTGGATGCAGGGACCTACCAATTCAACATAGATTCAAGAAAAATCACCGATGAAGAGATTCTACTTGTTCCCTGAACCCAATTCTAAAAAAAAAAAAATTGGAAAACTTCTTGCTCCCGACCCCTCTTACCCGATTTCCATTTCCAGGTTTAGTGTGAGATAGAGATATGTTTATCTATCTTAACACTGAGTGAATTAATGAATGAAAGCGAAAGTTTAACCCTCCTTTCTGGTTTTATGATAGGCCGGCTAATCAATCCTTCCCTGAAAAGAAAAGGGTTTTCCTATTATTTTTTCTATTCTATAATTGTAATTTTCAATTTTTTGTTTATTGTATTTTTTTCTATTTTTACATTTATTTATATAAAATTTTTTGTATATATTTCTTATATTTCAAATTTCTTAGAATTTCTATTCTAATTGGAATAATTCTAATTAAGGAATTCTAATAATAAAGGATTCTTACTATAACTAGAATATCTTGCTATAGCTATAATAAGAATAGAATGGGTAATGACGATTAGAATCAATGATTCATTAATACAAATGACGAATCCAAAAATTCTATCGAATCCTGTGAAAGACGGAAAGATCTTTCAAATCTAGTCACACTGTTTCGTTATATTGACAATTTCAAAAAACTGTTCATACTATGAGCATAGTATGCTGACGGTCGAGTAAAAGGGCCCCCATCGTCTAGTGGTTCAGGACATCTCTCTTTCAAGGAGGCAGCGGGGATTCGACTTCCCCTGGGGGTAGGGTATTACGAAAGGAAGTTGATCGGGGATTATTTATTAAGTACTAAGCTTGGAATTGATTCTTCCTGGGTCGATGCCCGAGCGGTTAATGGGGACGGACTGTAAATTCGTTGGCAACATGTCTACGCTGGTTCAAATCCAGCTCGGCCCAATAATTCACGGACCCGTCATGAAATGATATAACTCCTTTGTTCTCTCGAAATGTCCGATAGGGAAAAAAGTCAAATTTTCTGATATATCTCTACTGGTTATTTTTTTAATTTGTTCCATTTTTTTTTTCATAAATTTTGTATCTGGATTCATATCAGCATTTGTAAGTATAAAGTCTAAGAAAAAGAGTAATGTAAAAAAAAAGACTCTTTTTTTTCATTGATTATCAATGGTTTTTTATTTGAAATAATGAAAAAATGACGAGTAATCCGTGCCCTTACCATTAAAGTGTATATTCATATGGATATCACCACACCATGCGCGCTTCTGTTATAATGCAGGGATTCCAATCGAAATAGAAAATAGAAAGGGATTGACCGAAATCATAAGAATATATATGCTGTACTCTTTATTTCCTAGGGATTGTAGTTCAATTGGTCAGAGCACCGCCCTGTCAAGGCGGAAGCTGCGGGTTCGAGCCCCGTCAGTCCCGACAGATCCAAATCCAATGATCCAAAAAAAAATATATATAAAAGAATTCCTCTATTTTCTGCGAAAAGGGGACAAATTGCAAAATTACATTCCTAGGAAAAGTCGTTCCCCCCCCCCTTTTTTTTTTCATTTCAAAAATATAAACAAATAGGGAAATTCTTATTTCTTCAATTAGAGACGATGGATGAAACTTTTGTGAATTAGTACAATTTTTTCTAGAATCATATTCAGATTTCAGGAGATACCCTGCTGGGTTGGGCCCTGTCGTGGCCTGTGTAATGAAATAAAATCGAGTACTATGCCTTTTTCCCAGTAGCACATACACAAATGCAATTTTAATTTGTTTGTACAATACAAAATGAATTTAATTACTTTGATAAAATCTTTTGAATTTTAATCTGAAAAAAAAAAACTTCTTTTTTTGAACCCAATTTTTTGTTTTGTATAACACCCGTCAATTGTTAATTTGAATTTGAAACAATCTATCTCATTGCTTTGATATATTCAATGCATCTTATTACTAAGTTTTATAAAATAAAGATAAACAAAGGTCCCACCCTCCCTGAGTAAATGAATTGTTAAAGATTTCGGACAAAGAAAAAGCAAAAGTGAATTCGGTAGAATATTCGATCTTCTTTTACTGTACCGGGACTTGTCTTTCTCACACTTTTTTGTTTTCCAATAAGACTAGATCATTAAAAAAAGGAGTTTAGAACTTAACTTCCCCTTTTGAATTTCGCCTTTTTCGCCTTTATTGTTTATTTGTTTGGATTTGTTTGTAACCAATGTAAGTATAAAGGCAGTTAGATAATACTTCGTCAGATGATTGTACAAGGAAGGCCATAGTTTTTTAGAAAAGAAAGAATGGAAAAGGAGGATAAATATAAAGTAAAGAAATTCTCGAGTGAATCAAGAATACGTTTTTTTATTCGGTATGGATAAACGCTCTTTCTATGTTATACTATTCAATTCTTGACGATGAATTTATTTGATAGCTCAGATATTGTTATTCATGATATTGATCCGATTCGGTATCATCGAGATAGAATTCATCTCGTTAAATTTAGATGATTTTAGAGACGAAAGATTTATCATTTCTAATTTCTATGGGATTAAATCCCGAATTATTGCGAAATAAAAAAAACCAAACAATGGGATTATGGAAGTAAATATTCTCGCATTTATTGCTACTGCACTGTTCATTCTAGTTCCTACTGCCTTTTTACTTATAATATACGTAAAAACTGTGAGTCAAATTTGAATGAAACTTGAATTTTGAGTTCTTACTTAGTTCTTTTCAATATTTGGTTGAAGAAATAAAGCATTCCTATCTCGCGTCTTAGACGAAACGAGCGAACTAGAATCAGCAGTATTCTATGAGACCCAATAGTATTGTAGAAGTATTGTAGAAAGAAAGATATATATCTTTCTTTCTACAATACTATTTTTATTATTCTAGTGTATTTGTGTATAAAGTTATACTGTATAAAGATATAAACTTAATCTTAATATAGATAGATCGAGAATAGAATCTTCATATTCATATATTGTTCATAAAATAGGTTTCTCCACTAGAATCGAATAAATTTTTGGAATGAAAATTTTGTTAATTCAATTTAAATAGTTCAATTAAAAAGTCTTTGCAAAACGATTTATAAAACAATTGATACAGTTTGATTTCTCAACTCAATTTAGTAATACCCTACAGTCCACTTCTTCCCCATACTACGAGTGAAAGGGAAAATGTAAAGACTACCATTAAAGCAGCCCAAGCGAGACTTACTATATCCATGTGAATTCTGTCCTCTAGCTCTATGAATATGAAGGAATTTTTCCATTATTGTTCACTAATAATAGTAAAATGGCTAGTGCAGAGTCAAAAAAAAATTTTGTCCAATACTATTGATGAAACAATTCAAAAAATCCAATTTATTATAAGATAAGGGGTTCTTTTATGGTTGATAGTGGAATCGGTAAACATTAAGCACAAACAAACAAAAAACAAAGGGACAGCCCTGGAAGTCTCAAGAGTCCCTCTCCTCTGCGTGTTGCCGTTGGAGACAAATTTGACAAGTTATATCAACAAAACAGAATAGGGTTTTTCGTGTCTTAACTAGGCGACACCCGGATTTGAACTGGGGAAAAAGGATTTGCAGTCCCCCGCCTTACCGCTCGGCCATGCCGCCAAGTAGATACTAAACGTTTTTTTGTACTTGCATCTTGAATCCCGTTTTTCTTAATCCCTTTTTTAGATTGAATCTATCTCTTTGATTCATTTTGTATAATATCTCAAAACACATACTTTTTAAATTCTTTCCCCTTTCTATTGAACTATCGAAATTCGCTATTGAAATGAAAAAACAAATGTTTTTTTCGTTCACAAAAGCTCCAAAATTGGAACCATTAACTATTAACTGTGAATTCATGAACGATTCTTGGATTTTAGATTCAAACCCCCCAATAATATATGAAAATGAAAATTAATATGTAACTAATCAGTATTGATTTTTTTTTAATCAAAAAAATTCTTCTTTATCTTAATTTCAATTATAATAAAAATTCTAAGTGTATGTAAACCCCAGAACGTAAATTCTTACACAGATATCGAATCAGATCTCTTATTTGCCTATGATTCCTATAAGAGATTTTCTATTTAATTTTTCATTGACTAGAAAATAGAAATTTTGATAGAGCACGATATGTGCTGTCCAGAATAGAACTGCAATAAAAAGAAAGAGACTTATATATAGATAGATATAGTTATATTTGCTTATGTTTTATTTAATAAGCCCTCTTTTCTTATGTTATGTACTTCAATCGTATTATAGAAACTCTTTTAAAAAAATAGATAAAAAGATCTCATATCTCTTTTGTACGAATCTTTTTTTGAACTGAACAACGAAATCCATAAAAAAGCAAAGTGCTAAAAAAAACTTTAGTTTCTGATTATTGGGTCTTTATTTCATCGAACAAATTCAATTCCGAACCCTTTTTTTTACGGATAGCCAATCGTATTGGAATATCATAATAATGGTAGAAATGGAATCCTTTTTTGTTTTGCTATTCTATAACAAACTCATAGGTCTTAAGTGGAATTGAGCAATTCCTTTTTCAAGTGTATCCATTGCAAATTCCAACAAATTCCAATTTGAGTATAAAATTCTCTTTATTCCTCCGTTCATACGTATTTCATACATTCCATTTATGGAGTTAGATAAAATTTTATGTGATTCTGTAATA